ATTATAGAAACATGAGTTTAATTAGTCGATTTATTAGTGAACAAGGAAAAATATTATCTAGACGAGTGAATAGATTGACTTTAAAACAACAACGATTAATTACTATTGCTATAAAACAAGCTCGTATTTTATCTTCGTTACCTTTTCTTAATAATGAAAAACAATTTGAAAGAACTGAGTCGACCACTAGAACTCCTGGTCTTAGAGCCCGAAATAGATAGGCTTACTTTTTTTTTCAATTGAATCAAAATTATAATCCGAACTCAAACAGAGATTGGTGTTTTGTTCAAAAAATCCAAAAATTCAGATTTGATTATCGTATCTTTCGTAAGAGAAAAATCAGGTAAGCCGAGAAATCTTTTTTTATTGAACGTGTTCATTCATTTTGACTACTTTATCATATTCATTTCTATTTTACCGTCCCGGAGAATGAACTCCGGGAAACTCTCTTTAAATTATTCCGACGCATTGCTTTCAATTTACTTACTTTATGATCTCGTTGGAAATCATATAAAGACAATTCTTATTAAATATAGCTATTTGCGCAAGTATTTTACGATTAAGAAATACCCGTCTCTTATACAGATCATGTATTAATCTATTATAACTATTTGATACTCCCCTTTCGCGAATCAATCCGTTTACGCGAGCGATCCACAAACGACGAAAGTTTCTCTTTTGCCTACCTCTATCCCGATGAGCCGAAACCAAAGCTCTTATTTTCTGTTGAGTAATAGTTCGAGTAAGTCTTGAATGAGCCCCTCGAAAGCTTGAGGCAAATAAACGAATTTTTGTTCTACGTCTCCGAGCGATATATCCTCGTCTAATTCTGGTCATTGCATAAATGAGATTTTGACGAATAACTAATTGATTTCCTTTCTTTCAGTTATTCTTTTTCACTTTCTTAGTCTATTAATAACAAAACGGATTTTCCGATGTATAAAAATGGAATTCCAATGGCTTTGGCTACTATAACCTTCCCGACCACAATTTTGCTTTTTTCTAGGCATTTCACTTAATCTCGAAAAAATAAATTGTATTCTATTAGCTATCAAAAACATAGTAAATGCATAAAAAGAAATAGTGGGTTCCGTCGTTTCTATGGTTACTTCTTAAACGGTAAGGTCTTCTCTATACACCGGAGCCTCTTAATCAATCTTATTGGTAATTTGACTTGTACAGTTCACACTTTTTTTGGCTCTACTCTACCCATGAATTATCCAGTAATAGGTCTTTCACAATAAGATCTACCCATACAGTAACGGTATTTAATTAGTAAAGTTAGCTGGATAGCTGACCCTGTTAGTCCGTTCTTGCAACAGTGAGAGTCTAATCTTTCTGTTTTTAAAATAGGATTTTCCCCGCTTAATGGATAACCATTTGATACCAATGGGGAATTTTTTCTCATTTTAAATTGAGATGATTGAATTTGCACCAATAGAAACCATAAATTTCATACACAATAGGGGGATATTATAGATTTTCTTATTTTTCATTTAGATAGTGAATGGAATTCTTCCATTTTATTCTATTCATTGATACGGGAAAAATTGTTTTCTTTCTTTTGTCCCAGCCCGTGATCTTAACGAGTCACACATACACCCTAGTACATGTTCCTCGACGCTGAGGGCATCCCCCGAGAGCGGGGGATTTCGTAACATTTCTGATTGGCTGTCTTGTTTTTCTAATAAGTTGTTTAATAGTTGGCATGTTGAATCATATACATAATGGGTTGGTTTAGATCGATCCTAACCAGATAATTATGAATTTTTTCAATAGAAAATTCGGGGTAAGAAGATAAGATAAAATCTCAAATCGCGGATTTACGCGAAATCCATACTATTTTCAGCAACTACTAGACTGCTACAAGATCAACAATTCCATAAGCTTGGGCTTCTGTTGCTGACATAAAAGCATCTCTTTCCATGTCTTCGGATACAACCCATAAAGGTTTGCCCGTTCTTTGTACATAAACCCTTGTGAGGGTTTCGCGGAGTTTCAGCAGTTCTTCCGCTTCCAGGATAAATTCTCCCGTTTGTGCTTCATAAAAAGAAGTAGCAGGTTGATGAATCATTACCCTGATGATATAACAGAATAAAAAGTTCTTCTATCTGAAGTGAAGAGAAAAGAAAGATAAAGGATAACAAGAAAAAAAATTGAATTGAACAACCGTACGGGCATCTTTTGTGCATTGCATACGGCTCTACAATAACATTGACCCTTACCCTTCCATCGAACAAAGAAAAAAATAGGATTTATCAGACCTAGCTCGGTAAATGATCAAATTACCACCCTTCATTTCGTAAGAGTTAAAAAATACTATGATGGTTCCGTTGCATAATAATGTATTTTTATTTGGAATATATTTTCCATATTTTGTCTGTGATTCAGCAATCCCAAAGTTTCTTTTTGATCGGATCAAATAAAAAAGTAAAGAAAAATAATTGTTTTTCATACTATTCCATAACATAAATATTTTTATGGGTTCTACGGTATAAAA